TTATTTTAATAAAAAAAGGGACGAATGGATAACTAGGATTGGCTAAATAGGACGGGAAGACCGAAAAAGCGAGGAAGAGGCTTAGAAATCGTATCTCCAAGCGGAAACGCAGTGGAAAGAGCTGGGAAGTGAAACATCTCAGTACCAGAGCCGACCGCAGAGAAATCAAACGAGATTCCGTAAGTAGCGGTGAGCGAAAGTGGATTAGTCCAATGATGCGAGTAAATAATGGAAGATAGGTGCCCATACATCTAAGACTAAATGTTAGTCCAATACCGAAAGAGAGAGTACTGTAAAGGAAAGTTGAAAGAGATTTGAAAAGATCTTGAAATGAGTCCCTTAAAGCAGACGCAAGGCGTCGTACCTTTTGTATAATGGGTTCACAAGAGAAAGTTTGGCAGACTTAAGTTATGGAACAAAGGTGAAGTGTAATCAAGGGGGAAGCCTCTTTAGTCAAATAACCCGAAACCAAGTGATCTAACCATGGGCAGTTCAAAGGAGCGAACCGGTGGTTGTAGCAAAAACCTCGGAGGACCTGTGGTTAGGGGTGAAAGACCAATCGAACTTGGAAATAGCTGGTTTTCTGCGAAAACTATTGAAGTAGTGCGCCCACGATTGTTTTTTCATGGTAAAGTTCGATCACTCCAAACCGAGGGATTAACTATGAATGTGACAAAAACTGAAGTAGGCAGACAGACAATAGGCGATAAGGTCAATTGTCAAAAGGGCAAACCCTAATCAGAAGTTAAAGTCATAGATTTATTTTGGGGTCCAAAAGGATTCAAATTGTCAAGTGAAAAAGAGATATTGGGTTGAGACAATGAGAAAGTAGGCTTGGAGCCAGCCACCTTTGAAAGATGACGTAGCAGTTCACTCAAGAAACTCTCCTATCTCTAAAATTAAGGTGGCTAAAATGGAACTGAAACTCTGAGGGCGAGTCTCGCTTGGTAGCAGAACGTACTGTAAAGTGGCTCAGTGAAAGCCCTAAGCATCAGAAATGATAATGTGAACATGAGTAAAAAATCGTTGGATCACTCCCTCAGGCTTCCAAGCCCAAGGGCTTGGGTAAGGCAGTCCCTAAGATGGCGGCCCAAAGGTTGCATCGATGGGCCATAGTAATAGACGCACTTGGTGTGCCAGGAAAGAATTACTAAATAGACATACAACTGTACTAACCTAACACAAGTGGGGGATAGTGAGGGGAAAATTTTTCTTAAGGAACTCGGCAAAATGTTAGAGCCCCATTAGGGGGCTTATCAAAACACAGGGCCTCGACTGTTTACCAAAAACATAGCTCTCTGCTAATATGAAAATAGAAGTATGGAGGGTGAGGCCTGCCCAATGGTTGTATCTAAAAGGGTCGGTAAGAGCCGACTTCATAAAGACAATTGAATGGCCGCGGTAACACTGACCGTGATAATGTAGCGTAATCAATAGCCAATTAATTGTTGGCCGGTATGAATGGCGTCACGAAGGCCCCTCTGTCTTAAGAAGACTCCCAGTGAAATTGAATTCGTAGTGAAGATGCTACGTCCAAATTGTTAGACGAAAAGACCCCATTGAGCTTTACTGGAAAGTTATACGGCTGAAATATAAAACGTTTTATTCTTGCTCTTAAATAAAAATTATGTGGTTTAACCGTTTTAGGCCCCCACTCTTTTATTTTAAGAGAGCTAACTCTCTAATGATGGGAGGAACGACGTAAGTTGGACAGTTTGGTTGGGGCGACCGCCTTTTAAAAAGTAACGAAGGTGAGCTTAAGGTGCACAATTAATAGCAGCAGCCTGACTGCAAGGGGGACGTCTCGAGCAGACACCAGAAGCCGTCTTAAGGCGGGGGAAAGGTGGGCTATAGTGACCCGTTAATTTAGAGTGGAATAATTAACGATCAACGGATAAAAGTTACCATGGGGATAACAGCGTAATATCGTTAGAGAGCTTTCATCGACGACGATGTTTGCGACCTCGATGTTGAATTGCAGCACCCTGGGGTGCAGCCGCCCCCAAGGGTTGGTCTGTTCGTCCACTAAGGCTGTACATGATTTGAGTTAAAAGCGTGGTAACACAGCTTGGTTTCTATCTACAATTTGAAGAAACATCGATATAATTATTTTCTAGTACGAAAGGACCGAAAAACTAATGATCCTCTTATTTTCTATAAGTTACGATCAATTTAGATTCTTTAGGATTGAGGAGCTAATCACTGACCGCCTCTAAAGTGTGAAGGATATATCGAATTGTTTGGATCTGCTTTTATGTACTTAAGCGCTAAAACCACTATGTGGTTCATCTCATTGAGATGGGAAGACCAATTTAGCCTGTTGTTGGCATTTCGGTTTCTTGGGGATCTAAGTACGATGAAGTCTACTGTGTACCACCCCTATCATTTAGTAGATCCCAGCCCTTGACCATACATAGGGGCGTGCGGGGCTCTTTTTATAACTATAGGTAGTGTTGTGTATTTTCATTATAGTCAAAGTTGAGTTTTATATATGGGGGCAATAACACTTGCATTTACTATGATAGTTTGATGAAGAGATGTTATTAGAGAGGCCACTTTTCAGGGCCACCACACTTTAGCTGTTAAACAAGGGCTAAAGTATGGAATGCTTTTATTTATCGCTTCCGAAGTTCTTTTTTTTTTCCCCTTTTTTTGGGCCTTTTTCCACAGTAGTTTGTCACCAACCATTGAGGTTGGTGCTGTTTGGCCGCCCCAAGGGATAAATCCATTGAATCCCTTTTCAGTCCCTCTGTTAAACACAGCTGTCTTATTAAGCTCTGGGGCCACAGTCACTTGGGCCCATCACGCCATAGTTAGTGGTAGAAAAAAAGAAGCAATTAAGGGTTTAACAAGCACGGTTCTTTTGGGGATCATATTTACGGGGCTACAAGCAATGGAGTATTATGAAGCACCTTTTGCTATCTCGGACTCTGTTTATGGCTCAACCTTCTTTGTGGCAACTGGGTTTCATGGCCTACATGTTCTAATAGGGACCACCTTTCTAATCGTTTGCTTGGCCAGATTGATTGGTCATCAATTCACTCGTCATCACCACATTGGGTTTGAGGCTGCAAGTTGGTATTGGCATTTTGTGGATGTAGTATGGTTGTTTTTATATATTTGCATTTACTGATGGGGAAGTTAACCGAAGGTTTCTCCGGCGTCGATTCATACAATGGTAGATAGGTATTTAGCTCGTTGAGTATTTTCCACAAACCATAAAGATATCGGCACATTATATCTAATATTTGGAATAGGGTCCGGTATGATAGGCACTGCTTTAAGTATGTTGATAAGATTAGAACTATCTGCCCCTGGCACCATGTTAGGGGACGACCACCTTTATAATGTAATAGTTACAGCGCATGCCCTTATTATGATTTTCTTCCTAGTCATGCCAGTTATGATAGGAGGCTTTGGCAATTGGCTAGTTCCCCTATATATCGGTGCGCCGGATATGGCCTTTCCACGACTTAATAACATAAGTTTTTGGTTGTTACCTCCTGCTTTAATTCTGTTATTAGGGTCTTCCTTTGTGGAACAAGGAGTTGGGGCCGGGTGGACAATCTATCCTCCTTTGTCTAGCATTCAAGCACACTCTGGGGGAGCTGTCGACATGGCTATTTTTAGTCTCCATCTAGCGGGAGCCTCCTCAATATTGGGGGCAATGAACTTTATAACAACCATATTAAACATGAGGGCTCCGGGAGTAACAATGGATCGACTACCACTCTTCGTATGGTCTATACTAATCACTGCCTTTTTACTGCTTCTATCGCTTCCGGTATTAGCTGGGGCCATAACTATGCTTTTGACGGATAGAAACTTTAATACTACCTTCTTTGATCCAGCAGGGGGGGGTGATCCAATCTTATTTCAACATTTATTCTGGTTCTTTGGCCATCCAGAGGTTTACATTTTAATTTTACCAGGTTTTGGAATGATTTCTCAAATAGTACCAACTTTTTCTGCTAAGAAACAGATCTTTGGGTATTTAGGGATGGTTTATGCCATGTTATCTATTGGAATATTAGGCTTTATTGTGTGGGCCCATCACATGTTCACGGTTAATTCTAGCCGTTGAAGACAGTAATTCTAGCCGTTGAAGACAGTAATGTTTTCAATCATTATCCCGCTATATGCTGGGAAAGCCCTCCCTAAAATAAGTGCTCGTTTTAAGTTAAGACAGCCAAAATCTTATTTTATGGGCCAATCAGCCGGAAACTATCCGAGGTGCGACCAACGGGCCAAAGTGATAGGATCCTCAGAGACTGCATGCGGGAAGCCCCCACTCTCCAGAATCTTAAAGACTTTGAATGATTATTTGGGTTAATTGAAGCAGAAAGTAGTTTTTACGTTTTTAAAAGGAAGCTTTATGGCAAAGAGAGGTTTTATGTAACTTTTTCCATCCCTCAGCCTTTAAAAAAAAACCAGCTTCTTCACCATCTAAAACGTTTATTTGAATGTGGCCATATTAAAACCACAAGTGCAATGGAAGATTCTCGATCTAAGCTATGGTCACCGAGCATGGTTTTTAGGTCGGAGTTGATAGAAAGCTCAATTTCGACCTACTATATTACAAACAAAACCTCTTTATGAACTAAAGACTTCTTGGGCCCTGGGCGCGATTTATTTGTAGGGTTGACTGAGGGGGGTGGCTCTTTCATCATAAGTTTAAAGTCTTGTGCAGCCTCTCCCAAATGGAACTCGCAAATAATCTTGTCTTTTGTTCTTGCGCGAAAAACTTTGTTCCAGCAACTCTCGGGGCGTTTTGCTTTAATATTTAATATAAAAGGTTCGACTTACATATGAGAAACAAGTAATAATGCCTTAGTGAACCTTTTACATTCTTTACGAACTAAAAAAAAAGTGGAGTTTATAAAGTGATGTGCTTCATTAAGCGGATCGAGAACATTGGGGACTAAGGTATAGTCCGAACCGGCGCGAAAGGGCCGGCGTGTGGTTGTTCATCAACAACCTCCAACATGTTTGTGGAATGGATGTAGACACAAGAGCCTATTTCACTGCAGCAACAATGATTATTGCTGTGCCCACTGGGATAAAAGTATTTAGTTGGTTGGCCACTATTTATGGTGGAGCCCTTAGATTTGACACTCCGATGCTCTGGGCTATAGGGTTCATTTTTTTATTTACAATAGGAGGTTTAACTGGTGTTGTAGTGGCCAATAGTTCATTAGATGTTGTTTTACACGACACATACTATGTGGTGGCTCACTTTCACTATGTTTTATCTATGGGAGCTGTTTTTGCTATATTTGGTGGGTTTTACTATTGATTTGGAAAAATAACTGGCTACTGCTATAATGAACTCTATGGTAAAATACACTTCTGGTTAATGTTTATAGGAGTCAATTTAACATTTTTCCCTCAACATTTCTTAGGTCTAGCGGGGTTCCCGAGACGATACTCCGACTTTGCCGATAGCTTTGCTGGTTGAAACTTAGTTAGTTCTTTAGGGTCTACTATATCCATTGTAGGGGTGTTGTGGTTTATTTATATAATTTATGATGCTTATGTTCGAGAGGTAAGATTTATTAGTTGGATTGAGAACATTGAGTCAAGTTGGACTTCTTTAGAATGGGTTCAGCCTTCTCCTCCTCTTTCTCATACTTATAATGAGCTTCCTTTTGTGTATGGCTCTTACGCTAGGCCTTCTTAAGTTCACTGATGCCTTTCACCACGAATGTGGTACATGATCTCTCTTTCATCTCAGAGAGGGGGATCATGACTTAAGTTTAATTAATGTATTATAAATATATAATAGTAGCGATTTTATTGCTGTTGCTGGGAGTTTTGGGCATTGTTCTTAATCGGGGCCATCTTATAATAATGTTGATGTCTATAGAACTAATATTATTGGCCGCCTCCTTTCTGTTCTTAATTAATTCTATCGTAATAGATATTTTAATCGAACAAATCTTTACAATTATGATTTTAACAGTGGCGGCTGCCGAGTCAGCCATTGGTTTGGCTATTTTAGTTACTTATTACCGAATAAGAGGGACAATAGCCATAAAGTCTCTCAATTGACTTAGAGGTTAATTTGCCCCAGCTCATGGGGCCGGGAGGGTTATGACATTATTTAATAGTCTATTACTTATGATAGTTTCTTTTAACAATAAAGATGTCCCGGAGCCCTGGCAATTAGGCTTGCAAGATGCGGCCAGTCCGGTGATGGAAGAGATAGTTTTTTTTCACGACCAGATTATGTTCATATTGATTCTTATTATTGTAGCAGTGTTGTGGTTGATTATTAAAGCTCTAAGTGGGAAGTCTTACCACAGATATTTAATTGATGGAGCCTTGTTAGAAACAATTTGGACGATTATTCCAGCCATAATATTGGTTTTTATAGCCTTTCCCTCTTTAAAACTATTGTATTTAATGGATGAGGTGATGGAGCCGGCCTTAACAATTAAGGCTATAGGACATCAATGATATTGGTCTTATGAATACTCAGACTATCAAGCGGAAACATTAGAGTTTGATTCCTATATGGTTCCCACATCTGATTTAAATAGTGGGGATTTTAGACTATTGGAGGTCGACAACAGATTAGTCGTTCCTATTAACACACATGTAAGAATCTTAGTTACTGGCGCCGATGTTTTACACTCATTTTCTGTCCCCGCACTGGGTCTTAAGATGGATGCAGTTCCCGGCCGGCTAAATCAAACAGGGCTTTTTATTAAAAGACCTGGGGTATTTTACGGTCAATGTTCTGAGATTTGTGGGGCGAACCATTCTTTTATGCCCATAGTGGTCGAGGCAGTTTCTTTGGACAGGTACGTAAGTTGGGTGTTGTCGTTACACTCTAGTTAGAATATAACTTATGGCTTTCCCCAAGAATTGATTGGGCTTAATTTTTCTTTTACTTTTTATGGGAATTATTAACGTGACAAGAACTCCGAGAGACAATGATGTTAAATTAAAGAGAACCGCCCTAGAGTGGTCTTTGGCTACCTTAACTGCCGCCTTAATTTTGTGGGGGGCCTTTGATTCGGAGGGCCAGTTTCAAACCATAAACCAAACAGAGTGGATAGCTTCGCCTACTTTAAATTTACAATGAGGGCCTGTTTTTTTAGCTGTAGATGGAATCTCTTTATTTTTTTTAATCTTAACTGCGCTATTAATACCTATTTGTATTCTAATTAGTTGGAACTCAATTAAATATTTACTTAAAGAATTTCTTTTATGCTTATTGTTTTTAGAGGTCTTACTAATGGGGGTGTTTTCAGCACTAGACCTGCTTTTGTTCTATATTTTATTTGAGGGGATATTAATTCCCATGTTCCTCTTGATCGGCATATGGGGTTCCAGAGAAGAAAAGGTGCGCGCCTCTTACTACTTTTTCTTCTACACTTTCATTGGGTCAGTGTTTATGCTTCTGGGGATCTTCCAACTATATAGTTGTACGGGGACAACCGACTATCAGACCTTGTTGAATATAAATTTGCCCCCCTCTACACAAAAATGAATCTTTGTTGGGTTTTTTCTTAGTTTAGCGGTCAAGGTCCCTCAAATACCTTTTCATATTTGATTGCCTCAAGCCCATGTGGAGGCCCCAGTCTCAGGCTCAGTAATTTTGGCAGGAATCCTGTTAAAGTTGGGAGGCTATGGCTTCTTAAGATTTTCTTGGCCCATCTTACCGGCTGCCTCCGAATACTTTGCCCCCTTAATAATTACGTTGAGTATAATTGCAATTGTTTACGGAAGCTTAACTACCTGCCGTCAAGTCGACTTTAAGCGACTTATTGCTTACTCTTCAGTGGCGCACATGGGTTTGGTTACTTTGGGCTTATTTACTCATACAATAGAAGGTCTGGTCGCCGCTGTTTTTATGATGTTGGCTCATGGTATTGTTAGTTCGGCTCTCTTTATTGCGGTTACTTATTTATATGAGCGTCACCACACTCGTCTTATAAAATATTACCGTGGAGTGACCATTACAATGCCCCTTTTTGCTATCATAATGCTAGTCTTAACATTAACTAATATGGGCATTCCTTTAAGTTGTAATTTTGTTGCAGAGTTTTTTTCTTTATTAGCCGCCTTTGAGTACAATTTGGGGATTGGGGTTTTAGCTGCTTCAGGTATGGTTTGGTCGGCGGCGTACTCCCTCTATCTATACAACCGAATTTGTTTCGGAAATACTTCTAATTATCTTCTTTTCGCTAGGGATCTAAATAGACGCGAAGTTTTAGCTATCTCTCCTTTAGTTGTACTAATTTTATTTTTAGGAATACTTCCCTCAATAATTATAGATCCTGTAAAAAATGCGATAATCTTCAACCCTGGGGGGGCTTAGCCTTTAAGCCAAACAGAAGTTAATTGATTCAAGTTTGTTTTTACACGTTGGCATTTGGGGCCATTGCTTCTGGGATAATGGTTATATCCGCGCTTAATCCAGTTCATTCAATTTTTTGATTGGTAGTTGCTTTTACAAGCTCCGCGGCCCTTTTTATTTTATTAGGAGTAGATTTTATCGCTTTAATATTTCTAATAATTTATGTAGGGGCTATTGCTATTTTATTTTTGTTTGTAATTATGTTGTTAAATTTAACTGACTTCCCCCCGGCCTTTCGATTAGGGGGAGAAGCAGATATGACTAATTATGTTCCTATTGGCCTAGTTATTGGTACACTTCTTTTTTCGGAAGTTGTTTCCAGCTGGTTAATAATGAGCGGCCCTTATGTTCATAAAGGGACTGACATAGGAAGTAGTTGAGATTTAGCCAGCCCTTGATTCTTAATTAAATACCATAATGTTGAGGCCATTGGACGAATATTATACACAGATTATTATTATATATTTATTTTAGCCAGTTTTTTATTATTGGTGGCCTTAATAGGGGCTATTGTGTTGACCCAAGAAATAGGATCAGAGGTTGGGCCCACGGCAAAAAAACAAGACATTTTTTTCCAAACGAGTCGCACTCAGGAAGAATTGAAGTAAAAGGATGCCACAATTGGACACTACTACTTACTTGACTCAATATAGGTGAACTTTAATTACTTTATTTTTATTATTTTCCTTGTTGGTTTCTTTTATCTTACCTATTGTTAAGACAAATTGGCTCATAAGAAAAGCAGTAATGGGAGGTCGGCCTGTCTCAGAGAAGGGCTCCGAGTTAAACAAAGAAGTCGTCTCTGTTTGAAAACACTTAGATTAACTTTTATTGATGAGTGGCGGTTACTTCGACCAATTTAAAATAGTGGTTTTATTCGCTCTGACCAATTCATCGCTAATGATGATAATAACAGTGGCAGTAGGTTTATTATTATTTAAGGGAGTCAAACTAATTCCTAATAGATGGCAATCTATGATTGAGTGGATCTATGATCATTTACACGGTGTAGTAAAAGACAATTTGGGGGCAGAGGGCTTAAAGTATTTCCCTTTTATTATAACCCTCTTTCTTTTTATAGTATTTTTAAATGTTTTAGGTTTATTTCCTTATGTTTTTACCCCCACCGTTCATATAGTGGTCACATTGGGCTTGTCCTTCTCAATAGTAATAGGTGTGACCTTAGCTGGCATTTGGAAATTCAAATGGAATTTTCTTAGCATATTAATGCCTGACGGCGCCCCCTTGGGGCTGGCCCCCCTTCTAGTGTTGATTGAGACAGTAAGTTATATATCTCGAGCCATTTCCTTAGGTGTTCGTTTAGCGGCGAATCTATCAGCGGGCCATTTATTATTTGCTATTTTAGCCGGGTTTAGTTTTAGTATGTTAACTGCAGGTGGGGTCATTAGCCTGTTTCCTTTATTAATTATGGTCTTTATTACTTTATTAGAAATGGCAGTAGCAGTGATTCAAGCTTACGTATTTTGTTTATTAACTACTATTTACTTAGCAGACACAATAGTGTTACACTAAACTTGTGCCCTAGCATTCGGATCTAATGTATATTTTAGTTGTATTGGCCCCCCTAATAGGGGCCCTAACTTCAGGTTTATTTGGGAGAAAAATAGGAGAAAAAGGCGCCGGTATTTTAACCTCAGGCTGTTTAATAATAAGTTTATCTTGGTCTACCTTAATATTTTATGAAACTACTTTAAACTCTTCTACTACATACATTAAGCTATGAAGGTGGCTAGACTCAGATCTATTAACCACTTATTTTGGTTTACAATTTGATAGCCTTACTGCAACGATGTTACTTGTCGTCACAATAGTCTCTACTTTAGTACATGTTTTTTCTACGGCATATATGTGTGGCGACCCCCATCTTCCCCGATTTATGTCATATTTGTCACTATTTACGTTTTTAATGATCGTATTGGTTACCAGTGATAACTACCCACAACTATTTATTGGTTGGGAAGGAGTTGGGCTATGCTCTTATCTATTAATAAATTTTTGATTGACTAGGATCGAGGCTAATAAAGCAGCCATCAAGGCTATGTTAGTTAATCGAGTGGGGGACATTGGGTTAGTGTTAGCTATGTTTGCTATTTGAGGTCAGTTTGGAGCCCTTGATTTCTCTTCTACTTTTAATCTGGCCCCTACTCTGACCTCCTCAAATAATATTACCTTAATATGTCTATTATTATTTATAGGAGCAGTCGGAAAGTCTGCACAATTAGGACTACACACTTGGTTGCCGGATGCTATGGAAGGTAAGTGTTGGGCCGTCTGGCCTAAGTAATTAGCCAGGACAATAAATCCACTATATGCTGGGAAGACTTGAAATAAAAAGCTAGGCTTTTATGAGCTAAAGCTTTCAAATAGGCAAAACCTGTCAATCAGCCGGTAACAAAACAGAAGGAGGGCCCCTTCGTTGTTGGAACCTCAGAGACTTTATGTGAGCCCACTTTACAAAACCACTAAATCTAGTTCGGGGCTAGGGCCGGTTAAAGCCCGGCCCCCTCAAAATGATGGTTGCAATAATTTACTTTATTTTAAAAATATTAGTAATAGTAGTACCATTGCTTATAGCAGTGGCTTATTTAACTTTAGCTGAACGAAAGGTTTTAGGGTATATGCAAGCTAGAAAGGGGCCGAATGTAGTAGGGGTGTACGGGCTGCTGCAACCTTTAGCGGATGGTGTGAAATTATTTACCAAAGAAATGGTCATTCCCCATCACGCCAATTTGTTTATATATATAGTGGCCCCCATATTATCATTCACCCTGGCCTTAATTGCTTGGGGAGTAATTCCTTATGAAAGGGGAGTTTTAATAAGTGATTTAAAAATAGGCATTATATATCTTTTGGCTGTTTCTTCCATAAGTGTTTACGCTACATTAATGTCAGGGTGGGCCAGTCAGTCTAAATATGCTTTTTTAGGGGCTATTCGCGCTGCGGCCCAAATGATTAGTTATGAAGTCTCTATTGGGTTGATAATCATCTCTGTTATCTTGTGTGTTGGTTCTTTCAATATTATTGAAATAGTTTTAGCTCAAAGTAACGGTATCTGGTTTCTCTTCCCGCTATTCCCCGCTGCGATAATGTTCTTTGCCTCTGCCTTGGCAGAGACTAATCGGGCCCCCTTTGACTTAACAGAAGGGGAGTCGGAGTTAGTCTCCGGTTATAACGTAGAATATGCCTCTATGTCTTTTGCTTTGTTTTTCCTTGCGGAGTATGCCCATATTATATTAATGAGTTGTTTAACAACTATATTGTTTTTAGGGGGGTGGCTCTCACCAATTCCGTATTTTAGGGGGGGGGCGGTATGATTCGGCCTAAAGGCCGCCCTAATAATTTTATTGTTTATTTGAGTAAGGGCCTCTTTTCCAAGAATGCGGTATGATCAACTAATGGCTTTATTATGAAAATCTTATTTGCCCCTAAGTTTGGCTTTTGTTGCTTTAGTGGCAAGTGTTCTATTGGGGTTTAATGGGCTTCCACCCAGTTAAAGGCTATGGTGCTGACAGAGTTTTATGGGATTTTAGTTTTATTAATTTTTAGTGTAATTCTTTCCGCTATTATTTCTGGCGCCTCTTATATTTTAGGGGTGAAACAGCCAGACCGGGAAAAAGTTTCTGCTTATGAGTGTGGGTTTGATCCTTTTGGCGCCCCGGGGCGCCCTTTTTCTGTTCGGTTCTTTTTAATTGCTATTTTGTTTCTAATTTTTGACCTAGAAATTTCTTTTCTTTTTCCCTGATGTGTAATATATAATCAGGTCTCCCCCGTAGGCTTCTGAACTATGGTGGTGTTTTTAATTATTCTTACTCTTGGCTTAGTTTATGAATGAATTAAGGGGGGGCTAGAATGAGAGTAAAACAAATGGTCCCGGTAGGCAAGTTGTAAAGTGGAAGATAAAGTCCAATCCGTTATGAGAGTAACGGTGCGCCGAAATATTTTTGCTAATTTAAAGGCCAACTCCGGTCTCTGCCCTGATCCATGCTGCTACTATGGTGACGGCAGGCGTGTTTTTATTAATTAGATCTTCCCCTCTGTTAGAACAAGCTCCATTGGCTTTGATGGTGGTGACCATTATAGGCTCTCTAACAGCATTTATGGCAGCAACAGTTGGGTTGGTTCAGAACGATTTAAAAAAAGTAATTGCCTATTCGACTTGTAGTCAATTGGGCTACATGGTGGTGGCCTGTGGCCTCTCCCATTATTCCATAAGCTTATTTCACTTAATGAACCATGCTTTTTTTAAGGCTCTATTGTTCTTAAGTGCAGGGTCTGTAATACATGCTTTAGCCGATGAACAAGATATGAGGAAGATGGGTGGGCTGATGCAATCGATCCCCTTTACTTATACTATGATGGCTATTGGTTCCTTATCTTTAATGGGTTTCCCCTATTTAACAGGGTCCTATTCTAAAGATCTTATTTTAGAGTTAGCCTATGACCAACATTATTTAGCCTTCGCCCATTGGTTGGGGGTATTCTCCGCCTTATTGACCGCCTTTTATTCTATTCGATTAGTCTATCTAACTTTTATATCTGACACCAACACTAGAAAGGAAGTTTTCATACACGCACATGAGGGCTCTTGGAATTTAACTTTGCCTTTATTGCTGTTGGCCTTAGGAAGCCTTTTTGTGGGTTATTTGACTAAAGAGGTGATCTGGTCTTTTCAGGCCACCCTCCCTCCTATTATTCCCATCTCTATCAAATTAATGCCTGTAGTTTTTAGTCTTTTAGGGGCCACATTGGCTATTGTACTTTATCACTATTCGGCTTACGCTTTTAGTGCTCTGGTCTCGCCCATAAGCCTAGCAAGTTATACTTTTTTATACTCTGCCTGACAGTTTAATTATATTATTAATCATTTCTTAGTAAAGAGCGTGTGGTGAACGGGCCATTTAATAACCTACCGAACCCTCGATAGAGGTGTGTTGGAACTGATGGGCCCCAAAGGGCTATCTAACTTTATGATTAAATTGACTCAAGGAATTAGTAATATACAATCTGGTTTGGTTTTCAACTATGCTCTAGTTATATTAATTGGCACCGCCATATTAATCTTATGAACAGTCTGGCCCCCCTATTAACAAGGGGGGTTGGGCCCCCTTCCTTTCCTGCATAGGAGGTTAGGTTAAGGCAGACCGTTAGCCTTCAAAGCTAAAAGTGTGGGTTCAAGTCCTGCCCCTCCTGATGAAAGCATAGCGTTTATGGGGGAGCTCTTAATTTTAAGTATAATTATATTGGGCTTAGTAGTTTATAGTGTAAATGGCTTTCCTTTGAAACTATCTATTTTAACGTTGTTGATTATAAATTGATGGAGTTTCTCTGAAGGGGCGGGTATTTTATTTCCTATTGAACTTTTACAGAGCTTACTTTATGAGCTGCCTTTAAAGGGATATAACGGATTATTAACTGTTAATAGTTGGGCTGAGGCCACTAAATTAGTAATTATTATAGGCTCTGTTGCTATCTTATTGATGGTCGACCCTTTCTTTCAAAGGAAAGAGGGGACTTTTCAAAATCTTCGGTCTAACGGAGAAAGTCCTCAAACGGAGGCCCACACCCCCGTTTTAATTTTAATGGTTACATTGGGGGGTGTTCTCTTAGTACTGGCCAGTAATTGGCTATCTGTTTATTTAGCCATTGAATTACCTACTCTTTCCCTCTTTATCCTAGCCGCTCAAAAGAGGGGGTCAGGCCATAGTGCAGAATCTGGTTTAAAATATTTTGTGTTGGGCGCACTATCTTCGGGCCTATTCTTATTTGGATGTGCTCTATTGTGCGGTTTAACTGGAGGCGCTAGTCTCCCATGTATAGACTTGGTGCTTAACCAAGGGGTTGTCCCGACATTGGGCGGCGACCCTTCGGGAGTCATGACTCCCATAGGAAGCTTGTTAATTACGGTTGCTCTGTTATTTAAACTATCTGCAGCTCCTTTTCATATGTGGGCGCCAGATGTATATGATGGGGCACCTACAACTACAACAGCTTTGTTGGCCACAGTGCCTAAGGTCGCCATATTTTCTATTTTGGTTACAATTGGGCCGGTGGTTAATATCTTGTTGATTGGGGCTGTATTTTCAATGGTTGTGGGAGCCATTGGTGCTTTAAACCAAACGAAAATTAAACGTCTGTTAGCTTACAGTGGTATTGGGCATATGGGGTTCGTTCTTTGGGGGATAGAGATTGGGTCTTTTGAGAGTGTTCTGGCAAGTTTAATCTATATGATTTTGTATGTAACTATGTCCATTTGTATCTTTGCTATAGTATTAGCTTTGGGGGTCGTTAAGAACTTAATAGTAGAGTTTAGTGGCCTCTCAAGAAGAGAGCCGGTTTTAGCTTTAACTTTGGCCTTAACTCTTCTTTCAATTGCCGGTATTCCCCCCTTGGTTGGGTTTTTAAGTAAATGGTTGGTCTTATTGTCTGGGGTTGTCTCCCAGTACTATTTAGTTTCTATTTTGGCTGTAATCTGTTCTGTAATAGCTGGTGTTTATTATGTAAGAATAGTTAAAATTATTTATTTCCAAGCTGACTCCTCTCTTTTAATTGGCCCTAAAACCCTTCAAAAAGAAAATAGAGTAAATTTAAGAAAATCTTTATTGATTGGAGCCAGTTTATACCCAATTGGGTTTACAATTGTTTCTCCCAATTTACTGTTACAAATTGCTCATTGAGCTACAATGGGCTTGTTTTAAAACCTATTTATAACTTTGGTATTCTTATGAGCTCTCGGGGACAATCTATTTCTTTAAGATCCAAGAAGAGCTGGCAAATTATTGGGACGAAAACATTAGAAAATAAGTGGGGTGGTTATAGTCCTTTGATTTTGGGGAATATATAAGACAAGTGGACCTTCTAATACATGCTAGTAGACGAAAACTATGGATAGAATAATTCATAGTTTAGCAAGTATGCGAACAGGTGAGTAAACCCGGGCCCCAAACCTTGGAGCTGGCCCGGAGTCGTATTAGGTAGAGGGCGGTGTAACGGACCATCTTGCCGAAAATGCGCCGCTTTTTACCCGAAGCCACACTTTCACTGAAACAAGGGGAAGACTCAGAATGTCCTTTTGGACGAGGCAGCAGTAGAGAATCTTGTGCAATATACGAAAGTATGACACAGAGAGCACACCCATCTAGTCTGTCAAATTAAGTGCCAGCAGACGCGGTTAGACTTAAGGGCTAGCCTTTATAGGTAAAAAGGCGTAAAGGGTGTGTAGGCCCCATTAGAACTTTAAGAGGGTAAATGAAATTTTTCTGTAGCGGTAGAATGTGTAGATAGAAAATAGAACCCCAAAGGCTAAGGCAATTTACCTCAGATATAATTGGTTTTACGAGTGATCGATATACCTTGGGGCTGAAATACGAAAGTGTGGGGAGCAAACAGGATTAGAGACCCTGGTAGTCTACACTGTGAACGATGAAGAAAATGTTAGGCAGCACCGAAAGGTAAAATCTTCCGCCTGAGTAGTACGGTCGCAAGACTAAAATTCAAAGAATTTGACTGTTCACTGTTTCGGTTAGAGGAGCGTGTAGTTTAATTCGATAATCCGCGAGAGACCTTACCCAAACTCGAACCGGTAGACCGGTATTGCATGGCCGTCGTCAGTTCGTGTGTGAAACCTAAAACGGACTCAACCCAAGGGGAAGTTTCTCGGATGAAGTCAGGTCTTATGATCCTAATGTTTGGGGATTATATGCGCTACATTTTCTTATACAACGGGAAACCCGGACGGTGAAACCTAAAAGTAAGAGTTCGGAAGGTAGCTGGAATACGACCGAAAGTAGGATTTAATAGTAATCGGAAAGTAGAGCGTTCCGGTGAATGGATGCAAGTGTTAGTACAAATCGCCCGTCACCTTTGCCTAGGACGATAGTTCGGAAGCCGCCCAATTGTGGCGGTTACGAATGTCTACGAGGTTGAGCAAGTCGTAACATAGTGAGGGAGGGGGAACCTTCCCTTGGGAGAGTTTGGGCCTATCCTTAACTCTTCGATTGGCTCTCTTCAGTTCGACTCTGGTGGGCCCCAAATGCGATTGAGGAAAGAAAATGCCGTTTTATCGATTTTTAATGGGTTGGTGGTGGACCTACCGAGTCCCTCCAATATAAGTTATTTGTGGAACTTCGGTTCCTTGTTAGGGGTATGTTTAGTAATTCAGATAGCAACCGGAATATTTCTATCAATGCATTATTGTGCTGATGTAAGTTTGGCCTTTTCATCGGTGGGCCACATTATGCGCGATGTTAATTATGGGTTTTTATTAAGATATCTTCACGCCAATGGAGCCTCTATGTTTTTTCTATGCCTTTACATCCACATAGGCCGAGGTTTATATTATGGAAGTTATACAAAAACTTCAGTTTGGAATGTTGGTGTAATAATATTAATTTTGACGATGGCCACCGCTTTTATTGGATACGTCTTACCTTGGGGGCAAATGTCCTTTTGGGGTGCCACAGTCATTACTAATTTATTGTCCGCGATTCCTTATATTGGGACAGATATTGTTCAATGAGTTTGGGGGGGGTTCAGTGTCTCTAATGCTACGCTTAATCGGTTCTTTAGCCTTCACTACTTATTTCCTTTTCTTCTTGCCGCCTTGGCTGTAATTCATTTAATATGTTTACATGAAGAAGGGTCTCATAATCCCATCGGAGTAAGATCTGACTTTGATAAAGTGTCTTTCCATGTTTATTACACATCAAAAGATTGGTATGGTATAGTAGTTTTATCAATGGCATTAAGTATTATTGTGTACCTGGCTCCTAATTTGTTAGTAGACCCTGAAAACTTTATTCAGGCTAATCCACTGGTGACCCCCGTCCATATACAACCAGAATGATACTTTTTATTTGCTTATGCTATACTACGTTCTATTCCTAATAAACTGGGAGGGGTTATAGCTATGTTTTCTAGCCTATTAATATTATTTTTATTACCATGGCTCCATCGTAGCCGATTTAGAGGTTTACCGTTTCGCCCATTGGGACGTATGGCCTTTTGGTTCGTGGTTGCCGATTTCTTACTTCTTACTTGAATAGGATCTCAGCCTGTCGAAGAGCCTTTTATAATAATTGGGCAATTAGCTTCTATTTTTTATTTCTCTTATTTCTTGATCCTAGTTCCCTTATTAGGGTATTTGGAGAATCAAATGCTCGTGCAATAAATTAGTGTTAGGCTCTAAGTTGCCTCCTTCACTTTCTCTACACAAAGGTGGGAGCGCCCAGTAGGGTAGACTAACGGGAAGTCATCAGGCTCATAACCTGGGGATGTAGGTTCGACTCCTGCCTCTACAATTATGATTGATGAAGTCAACTTAAGTTCTAAATGTTGGCATACAACTT